GAATGGTTATCTTGATTCATTAGAAATTGGACAGGTAAGAAAATTTCTCGTTGAGTTACGTGCTTACTTAAAAACGAATAAACCTCAATTTAAAGAAATCATATCTTCTACCAAGACATTCACTGGGGAAGCAGAAGCCCTTTTGAAGGAAGCTATTCAGGAACAGATGGAACTCTTTTTACTCCAGGAATAGGTAGAAAAAAGTTGATTAATAATTCAAGAATTTTCGAATTTTAATAATTCTTATTTTTGAAGATCTTTTTTTTAATATTCTTATCATAAATTTTATTCACTTTCTATTCAATTCGAATATAAATCGAATTCTAAGATAATAGAATTGAATATAATATAAAACAAAAAAGAAGAAATTCGCGATTTTTTAAAAGATTGTATACAAAAAAAATATGGAGACAAGACCTAGATTGTGTATATAAAATATACATAAGATAAATTTGTATCCGAAAAGTCTAAGCGGCTCTTGTTCACTTCAAATCATTCAATTCAAGATATCTTTTGAAATAGAAAAATTCAATTAAAAAGAAAAGATAATATATACATATACAAATAATTTGCGTCCAATAGGATTTGAACCTATACCAAAGGTTTAGAAGACCTCTGTCCTATCCATTAGACAATGGACGCTTTTCTTTTTTTTTCTTTGACTTTTCTTTTCACTAATTTAGTGAAAAGAAAAGTCAAAGAAAAAAAAGAATTATATAGAATACTATTCTATATTAGATAGTTATATAGAATAAATAATCAAAATAAAATTCAATTGAATATAAATAACTAAAACGACATTAAGAAATTCAAAGGAATAATTAACTAATAACGAATTTACTAATAAAAAAAATTCATTCAAGAATAGAAAAAGAGAGATTCGAATAGAATAGAATAAATAGAGAGATAGGATATAAGCGGGTAGCGGGAATCGAACCCGCATCGTTAGCTTGGAAGGCTAGGGGTTATAGTCGACGTTCATTCATCATTTTGAACGTCTCTAATTCAAAACCGAACGTGAAACTTTTGTTTCATTCGGCTCCTTTACGGAAGAAATTAAGATAAGAGATGGAAGACATGAACAAAAAATTGACTCATAACATCTATGTCAGCCTTTCCGCATAAATACAGTTAAAACACCTTGCTTTTTAGATGATCCCTATAGAAAAAAGAGGACTATTCTAACAATCCGTTTTTTTCTAGTTACTTCGTTCTCTATTTCTATTTGAGAGAATCTTTAGGAAAAGAAAAAAATTTCCGTCGAGCTAAAGAAAAATATGTCGATGTTTCTAGTAAACTAAAAGAATCGCTTTATAGCTATTTTGCTTCAATCTCTACTAAAAAAAATGGAAGATTTAGTTACGATTAGAAAAGAAATCAACTTTCTATATATTTCCCCATGGATACTTTACTCATACTCAAAAAATTGGGATTCTTGATCAAATTCCAAAAAACTTATGTTTCATAATTTTATAATTCCATTTGCCAATTTAGAATTGATTCTTCTTGGATACAAATTATGATAATGTATATTATTCCTCGAATCGTTCGTTGAGAGGTATAAAGGATTAAACTCCGTTAAGTAAGAAATAAAGTTTTTCGTGGGGATATGAATCCCGCGAGAGATCCCTTAACTATTTAAGGGTCCATATAACGAATCGCACTTTTACCACTAAACTATACCCGCTACAATGCAATTATTGTATATAATGGGAGCTTTTGTCGAACTGGGGAATAAGCCGTAATTAAGAAATAAGAGTATAGTTTTCTGCTAATGAGAATGTTGACATGTTTCGTAAGGGGACTTCCTAATGAAATTCAGAAATGGAGCCTTTTTTATTTTTGGATTTTGTTTTTTCTGAAAATGTTTTGTTTTGACAGATACATCTAGAAAAAATTACTAAATTCATAACATAAAATGCATTGTGCAAGAATCCATAGTTACATTCCTTTTTTTAATACGTTACCAAAAAAAGGAATAATAAAAAATGAAATTTTATTTTGATTGATGTTCTATCGTTTTTGTTCTATATTATAGGAATCAAAATCATAGGAATCTAAAAGTTTTTTTTTTCAAATTCAAATAAATCGTTGTTATCTGGGATTCATGGGAATAAAAAGAGCAGCCCGGCCAGTACCTAGCCGGGCTCTAGCTGTAAAAAAAAAAGAAACCAAAAAATGGAAAAAATAAATACTTAAAAAAAAAAAATATCTATATATAATAATGTATATTAAAAAAAAAAAAAATAAGAAAAAAGTAAGATATAAAAAATCGTTTTTTTGTTTCAAGTGGGGAGAGATGGCTGAGTGGACTAAAGCGTCGGATTGCTAATCCGTTGTACGAATTTTTGTACCGAGGGTTCGAATCCCTCTCTTTCCATTTACGTTGACGATTTGGTAATTTTTCTTTTTGAAATTACCAAGGTTTTTTTTTAATTTCTTTTTTAATTTACTAGTTAGTTAAATATGTAAAATAGAAAAAATACTAAAAAGAAATACTTAAAATTTCAGCACAAGCAAGGAAAACACAGAAAACAGAAAATTTTTTTTTTATTCTTCACGTCCAGGATTACGTCCCGGGTCGTTAGATAGGAATCCGAAGATGAAAAGAGAAACAAAGAATATCACTACCGTGTAAACAAATAGTTTTAGAGTAAGCATTACAAAATCTCCAAGATAATAAAAAAACGACAGAGAAAGAGAATAGATTCTCTTATATTACACATTATGTTTCCTTTGAGACTAAGTTTTCTAAAAAATGAAGTGATTTCGAGGAAAGAGAAAAAAAATTCATAAATGGATTTGTAGTAAGGTAAGGGTCGAGTCTTTGAGTACTATTTCTTAGTACCAATATTCATTCCTATTACCAATACTAAAAATTCTCTTTCATATAAACAATCTAGGTATTGATGGTGGATTCAAATCTAATAATAGGATTCGGATTTCTCAATGGAAAAACGGAAAATTATGAAAGGGTCGGGATTTTTCTTGTCTATAAAAAAAATCTCCATATTAGAATCGAAGATTCATGCTCTAAGACTTATCTGATCCTATAAATTCTAAAAATGTTTTAATTTTGGTTTTCAAAGAAATTCTTAATTTTGTTTTGCTAGGACATTATTTAAATTAATAAATTTAACGATCTCATCGAAAACTTACAGCAGCTTGCCAAACAAAAGCTAAGAGAAAAAAGAGTAAGGGTATTACTGGCATAATATCTACAACTGGATTCAAAAAAGCGTAGGCTTCGGGTAATTTCGCCAAGAACAAACTACTTGGATAAAGAGCAGGGTGAATACAAATACAGATAAAACTAAAGATATTAAGCATAACAAACATTTTGTTCTTTAATAAAATTCATTAAATTTTTTATTATTGATTGTATTTTATTGTATATATATATAATATACGTACAATTAATATACGTACAATAATAATATTTGTATTTGTAATAAAATTATAATTTTTATTCCAATTTTGTTCTATTTTATTAATATTCTATTTTTTGAATAACCCTCTATTTGAAATTGTATATTCAAAAAAGAAAAGTTGTATATATAATTATAATAATAAATAGAATATGATTATTTAGAATATTTCATTTATGTTATGAATACTTATATTAATAATACTATTACGATTTCGACTATTTTATGCTATCTATAAATTTCTAAGAAATACAGAATTCTTTTATGAATTAAATGAATTCTAGATATGAATTCATATTCATATGCATAAATGAGTAAAACTGCTAAAACAATGAATAATATAAGACCTACAGAAAATCCTTTTTTGATTTGAAGTTCTCCCGTTTTCAAAATCTTTTCATTTTGAAATCCAAAAATAGAATAAATCATACTTTAATAGAATATCTTAATTGAATTCTATATATTGAATTTTATATTTATATAATGATCTACAATTTTAGTTGAATTCTACTATATATACATATCAAAATATACATGTCAAAATCCTAGCAACCATTTTTTCTATAGAAATTTATGAACTAGAATTGACGAACAACCAATATCAATAATAGTGTTTATTAGTGCCAAATAAAAAATGGGGCGTGGCCAAGCGGTAAGGCAACGGGTTTTGGTCCCGCTATTCGGAGGTTCGAATCCTTCCGTCCCAGAATATATCTATTCGTGATGTGTATATTATGTGAATACAAATTGAATATCAGAATAAAGATTATCTCCTCTCCCTTTTTTTATTCTTTTTTTATTTTTATATTATAGTTTATTTCATATTTATTTCTCTTTTTTTTTTTTATAAATTCCATTTTTTCTATTTTACAAACTGTCCAAATAGAATAGAAAATATATTCATACAACATCAAGTTAATTTTAATTTTGTTATACTTCTTTACTTTAGAAATTCTCGAGTCATATAGAGGGAAAGCCTAGTAGAAGTAAAAAGTATAGATTCTTATGTATCAATTCAATCAATGACTATTCACGATTTAATAAATGAATCAATTACATACCGGATCCAAACTAAAGGAATAAATGTTATGGTAAAACTTCGTTTGAAACGATGTGGTAAAAAGCAACGTGCGGCTTGAAAGACATGATTCTATTATCTGTGGATTCTAACATCCGCCATTTTTTCTAGTATATGGAAGTGCTCTTGGCTCGACATCGTTTCTTCTGTTCCACTAGAACTCATTGTTTTGGGTAGGGGGCTGAAGAGATATTGATGCTGTAAATAGTATAGTACACGAGGGAGCTCGAGTTGATTCATTTATAAGGGGCAAGTCTCTAAGGTTAGTGAAAATTAATAAATTAGAACAACTTCGTAAGTATATTTTTGATAGAGAAATAAAAAGGATCCAATTCGAGCAAGGTTCCAAAAAAATCAATTTACTTTTAGGAGGAATTGGTAAAGCTATTTCGATCAAAAGTGTATCCGAGCGAATCAACCTTCTATTTGTATGATTTTTTGAGAAAAAGAAAAAATGGTATGTTGCTGCCATTTTTGGAAACGATGAAAGATCCCCGAAGTAATGTCTAAACCCAACGATTCAAGGAAAAGCTAAAAGATCCTGGAACAAGTAAATACCATTTTCAAACTGTCTCAAAAATTCAATTAGAATAACAATTCCATTAAAGTAAAGTGAAAAAAGAAGATTCTAAAGAAATACAGGCAAGAAAGGGGGTAGAGACCGCTCAATAAGTGAAATAACTAAAACTTTTGTTTTCCTTTGAGTTATGATCCAATTTGAGTTATGAGATTGTGAATACGAGGAGTTTTTTTTACGAAAGAATAATAAAAAAAGACTGAAACCCTAGTCTAATTGATTTGATGATTTTATTGATCTATTTGATTGATACATAGACATAACTTGTAATTTTCTCGAGCCGTACGAGGAGAAAACTTCTTATACGTTTCCAGGGGGGGTGTGTTGGTCATCTATCTCTATCCCAATGAGCCGTTTATCGAATCGTTGCGATTGATGTTCGATCCCGAAGAGGGGGAAGAGATCTTCGGAAAGTGGGTTTTTATGATCCAATAAAGAATCAAACCTATTTAAATATTCCTGTTATTCAATATTTCCTTGAGCAGGGCGCTCAACCTACAGGAACCGTTCAGGATATTTCAAAAAGGGCGGGTGTTTTTATGGAATTTTGTTCTAATCAACAAATGAAATTCAATTAATGAAATAAGATAATGAAATAAGAAAAGAAGGTGTGGATGACTTGTATATAGATTTTGATAACTCTTTTCTCTTTTATCCCCCTCCGTTCTCTTGTTCTATTCATACCTTATTTTTTCTGTTTTGTTGTTGACGTACAATGTCATTTTCTATAGCCACAAAAATAGATTTTTATCTATTTTCAAAAAAATGGATAGAGTAGGGGTAGAATAGAATATATATATAATAGGAAAAAGGAAATTCATAATGACTAAATGAAGTAATTGGCGATAAAAATACATTACCCCGATGAGATTTTTTTTAATAGTAAATAAATGACATATAATATTTAAAATAGAATACTTATATGATTCTGATTTTTCATCGAATGACTATTCATCTATTGTATATTTGTGTAAATATGGGAAAAAAGCTCTATGGAAAAATGGTGGTTCAATTCTATGTTGTTTAATAGAGAATTCAAATACAGGTGCGGGTTAAGTGAATCGGTGGATAGTTTTGGTCCTATTGAAAATACCAGTCTAAGTGAACACCCATTTTTTACGGATACGGATAAAAGCGTTTATAGTTGGAATGATAGTAATAACTCTAGTTACAGTAATGTTGATTATTCAGTCGGCATCAGGAACATCCGGAATTTCCTATCTGAGAAACATTTTTTAGTTAAGGATAGTAATAGGAATAGTTATTCCATATATTTTGATATTGAAAATCAAATTTTGGAAATTGACAATCATCATTCTTTTCTAAGTGAACCAGAAAGTTTGTTTTCTAGTTATAGTTATAAGAATTCTAGCTATCTGAATAATATCTCTAAGAATGATGATGATCATTACATGTATGGGACTCAATCTAGTTGGAATAGTAACATTAATAGTTGCATTGAGAGTTATCTTCGTTCTCAAATCTTTATTGATAGTTACATTTTAGATGATAGTGACAAATATAATGACAGTTACTTTGAGAGTTACATTTGTGGTAAGGACAAAAATGGTAGTGAAAGCGAGAGTTCTAGTAAAAAAAATGGCACAAACGAGACAAATGATAGTGATTTCACTAGAAGGGAAAGTTATAATGATCTCGATGAAAATCAAAAATACAAGCATTTGTGGATAGAATGTGAAAATTGTTATGGATTAAATTATAAGAAATTGTTTAAATCCAAAATGAATATTTGTGAGCACTGTGGATATCATTTGAAAATGAACAGTTCAGATAGAATCGAACTTTCGATTGATCAGGGTACTTGGAATCCTATGTATGAAGACATGGTCTCTCTGGATCCCATTGAATTTCATTCAGAAGAAGAACCTTATAAAGATCGTATTGATTCTTATCAAAGAAAAACAGGATTAGCCGAGGCTGTTCAAACAGGTACAGGTCAACTAAACGGTATTCCTGTAGCAATGGGGATTATGGATTTTCAATTTATGGGAGGTAGTATGGGATCCGTAGTAGGTGAGAAAATAACCCGTTTGATCGAATATGCTACCAATGAACTTTTACCTCTTATTCTAGTATGTGCGTCCGGAGGAGCGCGTATGCAAGAAGGAAGTTTGAGCTTGATGCAAATGGCTAAAATATCTTCGGCTTTATATGATTATCAAACAAATAAAAACTTATTCTATGTATCGATCCTGACATCTCCTACTACAGGTGGGGTGACGGCTAGTTTTGGCATGTTAGGGGATATCATTATTGCCGAACCAAACGCTTACATTGCATTTGCGGGTAAAAGAGTAATTGAACAAACGTTAAATAAGGCAGTACCCGAAGGTTCACAAGCAGCAGAATATTTATTCCAAAAAGGCTTATTTGATTCAATCGTACCGCGTAATACTTTAAAGTGGGTTCTGAGTGAGTTATTTCAGCTCCATGCTTTCTTTCCTTTGACTCAAAATGAAAATTCAAGCATAGACTAAAATTCTATTTTTTTTTTTCACAAATAAATTGTGAGACAAAAAGCAAATTAGAACACACAGGAGAATAGTAAGAAGATAATACTCGAAGAGTACTAATAAGAAAAAAAGCGTGTATTATCATACATATGCTTCTTGCAGAAATAGAAAGCGAAATAAATCTATTTATTTCATTCGACATTCCTTATATTATTGATTATTCGATTCTATTTGTACTCTTGATTCTATTATTTCTTAATCTTTTTTATTGATTTAGTATTATATTATTCATTAGATATAAATATATTAGTATACATATATTAGTAAATATCTCTATACATATATAGAATATGTATATAAGTATTCACTTAATTTTACTTTTTTTTATTATACTTAGTATAATTATTCAATTTGACTAAGTATAAGTATATATGAATTCGATTGATTATAGATTATAGACTATCTTTATAAAAAACAGGAATAATCAAAATATGAAATTAATAGAAAAAAAAAGTACAAATATTAAATCGAGGTACCCATTCTATGATAAACCTACCCTCCATTTTGGTGCCTTTAGTGGGCCTAGTATTTCCGGCAATTGCAATGGCTTCTTTATTTCTTTATGTTCAAAAAAACAAGATTTTTTAGATACGGATAGTGGAGACAAATCTCATATTTTTTTTTAGATCTGGAAGCAGTTCGATGATTTACTCCTAAAGGTTTACATCAAAGTAATGCTAGTTGATGAAAGTTACTTCGGATCGGATAAGTAAAGTAAAATTCATTTGCTTGGGTTTTTTATTCCCCCTATTCCAATAAAGTAGAACTGGATCAAGTATGGGTTGGCGATCAGAACGTATATGGATAGAACTTATAACGGGGTCTCGAAAAACAAGCAATTTTTGCTGGGCCTTTATCCTTTTTGTAGGTTCATTGGGGTTTTTATTGGTTGGAACTTCCAGTTATCTTGGTAAGAATTTGTTATCTTTATTTCCGTCTCAGGAAATTCTTTTTTTTCCACAAGGGATCGTGATGTCTTTCTATGGAATTGCGGGTCTCTTTATTAGTTCTTATTTGTGGTGTACAATTTCGTGGAATGTGGGTAGTGGTTATGATCGATTCGATAGAAAAGAGGGAGTAGTGTGTATTTTTCGTTGGGGATTTCCTGGAAAAAGTCGTCGTATTTTTCTCCGATTCCTTATCAAAGATATTCAGTCCATCAGACTCGAAGTTAAGGAGGGTATTTCTACTCGCCGTGTCCTTTATATGGAAATCATAGGACAGGGGGCCATTCCCTTGGCTCGTATTGACGAGAATTTGACTCCGCGAGAAGTGGAACAAAAAGCTGCGGAATTAGCTTATTTTTTGCGTGTACCTATTGAAGTATTTTGAAAAAAAAAAAAAGGAACGCTTTCTTAGGAAAAACATTTTTTCGAAATTTTTTTATTTTAAATTTAAAAAAGGGGCATTCTTTTTTTTTTTCAAATCCGACTTCATTATGATAAGTGCTCTTTTGTGTATTCATGAAAAAGAAGAATTCCTTCGAATCTTAGCAATTGATATCTTCTGATGAAACGTTCTTTTTTTGTTCATTCGAATTGGCAGTGGATTATTTCACTTTCTTAATCTTATTAGGTTTCTGTTTTCTTTCTAAATTAAAGATTATTATCATATAGGGTTTGACGAAACGAATGAGGTGAAGCTGAGTTTATTAAAGACGAAAAATGGCAAAAAAGAAAGCATTCACTCCCCTTCTATATATTACATCTATAGTCTTTTTGCCCTGGTGCATCTCTTTCATATTTACGAAAAGCCTGGAATCTTGGATTATCAACTGGTGGAATACTAGGAAATCCGAAATTTTCTTGAATCTGATTCAAGAAAAGAGTATTCTAAAAAAATTCATAGAATTCGAGGAACTGTTCCTCTTGGATGAAATGCTAAAGGAATACCCGGAAACACGTCTACAAAACCTCCGTACCGGAATTTACAAAGAAACCATCCAATTGATCAAGAAGCATAACGAAGAGCATATTCATACTTTTTTGCACTTCTCGACAAATATAATCTATTTTGTTATTCTAAGTGGTTATTCTATTCTAGGTAATCGAGAACTAATTATTCTGAATTCTTGGGTTCAAGAATTCCTATATAACTTAAGTGACACAATAAAAGCTTTTTCTATTCTTTTATTAACCGATTTATGTATAGGATTCCATTCAACCCACGGTTGGGAACTAATGATTGGTTCTGTCTATAAAGATTTTGGATTTGTTCAGAATGGTCAAATTATATCGGGTCTTGTTTCTACTTTTCCGGTCATTTTAGATACCGTTTTAAAATATTGGATTTTCCGTTATTTAAATCGCATATCTCCCTCACTTGTAGTGATTTATCATTCAATGAATGACTGAAAAAACGATCCACTGGTGGAATTATAAAG